ATTTACATTATTTTTTTGGTTTTTAATAATGTAAATTGTGTGATGGGTTGCAGATGGGAGGGACCTAGGTAGGCCTTTTCTTGTTTTAGGGGTTTGGCAAGATATAATGAGGTTGTCCGTGGCTAGGGGGTAGGGGGGTTTGACGAAATATTAGCGGGGGGGGAATCTCAGTAATGTCTGATGATCCTACTACTAATGTATGCACCTGATATATTTTAATGTGGTTATTAAGTATTGTTTTTCCAACACGAATACTATATCCGATGAGGTCAAGAAAATGTCCAACCCTGGCGGACTTCTTTTAAAGGTGTCTCACATGTAAGATGAAAGGAAACCCAAAAAAAAGAACCAAATGCCTTTAAAATAATGCCCGGCTTGGTGGGTAACGAGTCGTATGGTTTACACCATTAATCAGATGCCAGATATAGTGCAAGTTGTGGGGAGTTTTGGAAAGTGGGGCCCTGAAATAGGAACCAGATGCCAGTAATAGTTCATTCTGTGCGACCCTCACAATCATTGCCCCTGACCGTTCAATAAACGAATACACGTGACTTATACTGGTTGGTGGGCTCTTACTACATGTTTATCTGTGTTTCAATTAGTGTTGGTTCATTCATGAAAACATGGGTAAACTAGTTATAGCTGAATAACCACTATCTCTCTTGTTATTAGAAATTTTATTTTACCTTAGTATGATGCTTTGGGTATGTCTTGATTATTGTCCTAACAAAGAATGTTGTATCTATTAAATAGTCTTACCTACCTCTACCTTGGTAAAGCACTTGTAATATTTCACATATTATGTCCTTCTACAGGATTAATGGTGATACAATGAATTTTTTAGTATTATAGGGCTAATGTAAAATAGAATGGGGTATTTACCCTTACATTAGTGAATGTAAGATTATACATAGTATGTATAATAATACATATGTGGTTTGTAGTAGTAATAATATAAGGTGTCACAGGGTGGTCTAATTTATGATCTTAGCTTTGGGAGTTAAGGATGGGAGTTAAAATCTTCCCCCTTTGATTGGTTTGCAGTTCTTATAGTTGAATTACAACGGTGGTTTTTCAGGCCGCTAGTCTTGGTTAAAACCCGAGTAGGAATTATGAGTTACTTTATCTTCTTATTTTTAATTATACTGGTTTTGGGGGTGGTGGGCGTAGCTTCAAATCCTGCCCCTTATTTTGCTGCTTTAGGTTTGGTGTTGGCGGCTGCGGGTGGGTGTGGGGTTTTGGCCGGGTATGGGGGGTCTTTCGTTTCTTTAGTTCTTTTTTTAATTTATTTGGGGGGGATGTTGGTGGTCTTCGCCTATTCTGCGGCGTTGGCTGCTGAGCCCTATCCTGAGGGCTGGGGTGATTGGTCTGTTTTAGGGCGGATCGCCGGATGTTTTTTAATTGTTGTTGTTGGGGTATACTTAGGGGGGGGGCGGTCTAATTATTATTGTGGGGTTGTTGATGAGTGTCAGGGCTTTTCGGCTTTGCGTGGGGATTTTAGTGGTGTTTCTTTCATGTATAGTTCTGGGGGGGGGATATTAATTGTTTGTGGGTGGGCTTTGTTGCTTACTCTTTTTGTGGTACTTGAGTTGACTCGTGGGCGGAGCCGTGGGGCATTACGGACTATTTAGTTTAGCTTAAGTTGGGCTGTCTTTGGTAATAAGGTTGGGGCTCAGGCGTTATTGGTAGTTGATTTTTGGGGCAATTGTTCGTGTGTTAAAATTTATGGTTTGGCCCGTTTTATAGATTTAATTGGTCCTGGAGGTTTTGTGGTTTTTGGTGTGTTGCGTGTTTTTGGTTTTTAATAATGTAAATTGTGTGATGGGTTGCAGATGGGAGGGACCTAGGTAGGCCTTTTCTTGTTTTAGGGGTTTGGCAAGATATAATGAGGTTGTGGGGGGTTTAGGGGGGGGGGTTTTGGACGAAAAAATATTTAGGCGGGGGGGGGGGGGAAATTTTCCAGTAAAAGTTTTTGATGGATTCCCTTACTTATTAATGGTTATGCCACCCTGATATTATTTTAAAGGGGGGTTATTAAAGTATTGTTTTTTTCCCAACCCGAATTCTATATCCGGAGGAGGTCCAAGAAAAATGTCCCAACCCCGGGCGGGATTTCTTTTTAAAGGGTGTCTCCACATGTAAGATGAAAGGAAACCAAAAAAAAATACCAAATGCCTTTAAAAATAACGCCCGGCTTGGTGGGTAACGAGTCGTATGGTTTACACCATTAATCAGATGCCAGATATAGTGCAAGTTGTGGGGAGTTTTGGAAAGTGGGGCCCTGAAATAGGAACCAGATGCCAGTAATAGTTCATTCTGTGCGACCCTCACAATCATTGCCCCTGACCGTTCAATAAACGAATACACGTGACTTATACTGGTTGGTGGGCTCTTACTACATGTTTATCTGTGTTTCAATTAGTGTTGGTTCATTCATGAAAACATGGGTAAACTAGTTATAGCTGAATAACCACTATCTCTCTTGTTATTAGAAATTTTATTTTACCTTAGTATGATGCTTTGGGTATGTCTTGATTATTGTCCTAACAAAGAATGTTGTATCTATTAAATAGTCTTACCTACCTCTACCTTGGTAAAGCACTTGTAATATTTCACATATTATGTCCTTCTACAGGATTAATGGTGATACAATGAATTTTTTAGTATTATAGGGCTAATGTAAAATAGAATGGGGTATTTACCCTTACATTAGTGAATGTAAGATTATACATAGTATGTATAATAATACATATGTGAAATGTGTTATTTCCATCTTTTTAGCGCTAAAAAGAATTTTAATCTTTAATCTTCGGGTTACAAAACCGATGCTTTAGCATTAAGCTATTAGGGCTTATCAGTTGAGTATTTTGTTCTCAATCCAACCCACTAACGGGTTTAATACAAGGAATAATGTGAAGTACAAGACTGAGGCTACTTGTCCGATGATAATGAATGGGTGTTCTACTGGTATTCCCCCAATTCATGTTAATACTGCTATATCTGCTACCAATACCCAAAACAAGAATTGGGAGGCGGGCCGGAAGGTTAGTCCTCGGTGTTTTGAGGTGTGCAGGGTTGGAACGATAAGTAAGATTAGGATTGAGAAGAGCAGGGCGAGTACTCCTCCTAGCTTGTTAGGGATAGATCGTAGAATGGCGTATGCAAATAGGAAGTATCATTCTGGTTTAATGTGTGGGGGTGTGACTATCGGGTTTGCCGGGGTGAAGTTGTCGGGGTCCCCGAGTAGGTAGGGGTAAAAGAGGGCGAGTGCTGTAAGGGCTGTGATTATGATGATAAACCCTAATAGGTCTTTATATGTGAAGTAGGGGTGGAATGGGACTTTATCAGCGTCTGAGTTTAGTCCTATGGGGTTGTTTGATCCTGTTTCGTGTAAGAAAATAATGTGGATTAAGCTGGCGCCTGCGATAATGAAAGGGAATAGGAAGTGAAATGCAAAAAATCGGGTTAAGGTGGCGTTATCAACTGAGAAGCCCCCTCAGATCCATTGTACTAGGACATCCCCGACATAGGGGACGGCGGATAGGAGGTTGGTAATTACTGTTGCGCCTCAGAACGACATCTGTCCTCATGGAAGAACGTAGCCCACGAATGCTGTTATTATTACTAGTAGAAAAAGTACGACCCCCACACTTCATGTCTCTTTGTATAAGTATGACCCGTAGTATAGACCTCGGGCAATGTGTATATAAAGGCAAATGAAGAAGAATGAGGCTCCATTTGCGTGTAAGTTTCGAATTAGTCACCCATAATTTACATCTCGGCAAATGTGGGCCACTGAGGAGAAGGCGGTGGAGATGTCTGATGTGTAATGTATAGCTAGGAATAATCCTGTAAGGATTTGTGCAATTAGGCATAGTGCTAGGAGGGACCCGAAGTTTCATCAAGCTGAGATGTTGGATGGGGCTGGTAGGTCTACTAGGGCGTCGTTAGCTATTTTTAGTAGTGGGTGGTTTTTTCGTAAACTTGCCATTAAATTTTTTGGGTTGGGGTTTAAGGTGGTTTTGTGGTTAAGACCACGGGCATAATTTTTAATTAATATAGGGTTATAGTTAGGATTGCCAGGGCGTTTGTTAAGAAGAACATGGCCAGGTAGGCCTTGATTAGACCTTGTTGGGGGTTATTAATAATTTTGATTATAGGAATTTGAGCGTTTGTAATCCCTTTTGGGCCAATCTTTTCAAATCATGTTTGGTCTACTATTTGTGTGGCTGCTGTCTGTCCAAGGGCAAGATTTAATTTGGGGATCATTCGATGGATGATGGCTGGGAAGTAGACAAGTATGTTTGAGAAGTTGTGTGTTGGTATGTTTGGGTGGATTTTAAGTTGTTTGTTTGTTAGGTTGGCTAGTTCTATTGCTGTTATTAGTCCCAGAATTGTTACTATTAGTGCGCTGAGTTTGAGTGGGGCGGATATAGTTAGGATGGGTGTTTTTGTTGGTAAAAAGTTTGAGGTAATGATTAGGCCGGCAATGATACTCCCTCATGCTAGTCGTTTAATGGGGTTTAATACTGCTGGGTTGTTTTCATTGGTTGGGGCAAGGGGAACAGATCGGGGCTGCCCCATTGAGGCAAAGAAGATGACTCGGAAGCTGTAGACGGCTGTAAATGAGGTAGCAATAAGTGTTAGGGCAAGGGCTCAGGCATTAAGATAAGATGTGTTTATTGCTTCAATAATTGCATCTTTAGAGAAGAAGCCCGCTAGAAAGGGGGTGCCTGTGAGGGCCAGGCTTCCGATTGTTATACAGGATGAGGTGAAGGGGAGGGTCTTATGGATTCCCCCCATCTTTCGGATATCTTGTTCGTCATTCAAGTTGTGGATGATTGAACCAGAACATAGGAAGAGCATGGCTTTGAAAAAGGCGTGGGTAGAGATGTGTAGAAACGCTAGTTGTGGCTGATTTAATCCGATGGTTACTATTATTAGTCCTAGTTGGCTAGATGTGGAGAATGCAACGATTTTTTTGATGTCGTTTTGTGTTAGTGCACAGGTAGCTGTAAAAAGGGTAGTAAGTGCCCCAAGGCATAAGCAGGTTGTTAGGGCTGTTTGGTTATTTTCTATTATTGGGTGGAGACGAATTAATAGGAAAATTCCTGCAACGACTATTGTGCTTGAATGAAGTAGGGCAGAGACTGGCGTGGGGCCTTCTATTGCTGAGGGTAGTCAGGGGTGTAACCCAAATTGGGCTGATTTTCCTGTTGCAGCTAGGATTAGCCCAAGTAGGGGTAGTGTGAGGTCTATTTCTTTAGAGCTAATGAATATTTGTTGAATTTCTCAGCTGTTTAGGTTTATTGCAATTCAGGCCATGCTTAAGATAAGACCGATGTCCCCCACTCGGTTATAAATGACAGCTTGTAGTGCGGCGGTGTTAGCGTCGGCTCGTCCGTATCATCATCCGATTAATAAGAAGGATATGATTCCTACCCCCTCTCATCCGATGAATAGCTGGAACATGTTGTTGGCGGTGACTAGGGTAATCATTGCTACTAAAAATAGAAGGAGGTATTTAAAGAATCGGTTGATGTAGGGGTCTGCGTGTATATATCATAGGGCAAATTCTAGGATCGATCATGTTACGTATAGGGCAATAGGAATAAAGATGATTGAGTATTGATCAAATTTGAAGCTTGTGTTTAGATCAAATGTTATTGTATTAATTCATTGTCAGTTTGTTGAGATCACTTCTATGCCCTGATCTAAAAAAATACATAGTGGGATTAGGCTGATGAAAAATGTTGTTTGGACAGTAGTTTTTACGTGCTTGAGGGCCCAGGTTTTTTCTAGGGGGGTGGGGCTTAATGATATAATGATTGGGTAAATTAGTAGGGCGAGGATAGTGAAAAGGCTTGAGTTAAAAATTAGGGTTGTTAAGTGCATAGCCACTACTTGGAGTTGCACCAAGAGTTTTTGGCTCCTAAGGCCAATGGATGAGCTATTATCCTTTAGTGGCTGAGTGAGCCGCAGACTTCAACTGCGGGCCCGAAAAACTAGCAATCTTTTGGGTTAGGGCTTACTCTCTCGGTGGATAAGGGGATTTTATCTCCTATCTTTAGAATCACAATCTAATATCTTTGTTAAACTATATCTACATAGGCATCACCCTCACATGAGTTCTGGTTTTAATATAAGGAGAAGTACTGGGATCAAGTGTATAGTGATAAGGAGGTGTTCTCGTGTGTGGGATGGTTCTAAGGCCATGATGTGATTTGGGGTTGGTCCTCGTTGTGTTATAAGAAACATGTATAAGGAGTATCCTGCTGTAATTAATGTCCCTAGGCCGGTAAGAATAATAGACCAGTATGATCAGTTAAACATGGCAGTAATAATTATAATTTCACCTATTAGGTTGGGTAGTGGGGGTAGTGCGAGGTTGGCTAAGTTAGCGGTGAATCATCAGGCGGCCATTAAGGGAAGGATTATCTGTAGACCTCGGGCCAGTAGTAGTGTTCGGCTGTGTGTGCGTTCGTAGTTGGTGTTGGCCAAACAGAATAGGGCAGAGGAGACTAAGCCGTGGGCGATTATTAAAATGATTGCGCCTGTAAATCCTCATGGGGTCTGGATTAAGATTCCCCCCGCTACGAGTCCCATATGACCTACAGATGAGTAGGCAATTATAGACTTAAGGTCTGTTTGTCGTAGGCAGATTAAACCCGTTATAATAATTCCTCATAGGGCTAAAACGATAAATGGGTAGGCCAGTTCTTTTGTTAGTGGGGTTAGTATAATCATTATTCGTATTATCCCGTATCCCCCTAGTTTTAAAAGTACGGCGGCCAAGACTATAGAGCCGGCTACTGGGGCCTCTACGTGGGCTTTTGGTAGTCAGAGGTGGACCCCATATAAGGGTATTTTGACTAGGAAGGCCACAAGGCAGCCTGTTCATCATATTTTATCGCCTCATGATGCTAGGGCAAGGGGCTTGGTGTGTTGTATAATCAGTATTGATAGCGTTCCTAGGTCTTTTTGTAGGGTGAGGAGGGCGACCAATAATGGAAGGGACCCTGCTAGTGTATAAAATAGGAAGTAGGTTCCGGCGCTTAGTCGTTCTGTTTGGTTCCCTCAACGGGTAATGATAATTAATGTTGGGATTAGGGTGGCCTCAAATATAATATAAAATATGATGATTTCTGTTGCGCCAAATGCTAGTGTAAGTAGTATTTGGAGGGTAATCAATAGGGTAATGTAAGATCGTTGGCGGCTAATTGGTTCTAGGGTTATGTGGTTTTGGCTTGCCAAGATTATTAATGGGAGTAATCAGCATGATAATACTAAGAGGGGGGCTGATAAAGGATCTGTTGCTATGTATAGGTTTGATGTTGATCATCCTGTTTCTGTATCTCACTTTAATCAGGTTAGGCTGATGGCAGCAATAATAAAACTTTGGTACGTAGCTGTTGTTCAGAGTCATTTTTTATTAATTAATCAGGTGGTGGGGATAAGTATAATGGTTGGGATTAATACTTTTAGCATTGTAGGAGATTTAGGTTTTTCAGGTGATCTGTACCGTGTGTACGGGAGGAGGCAACAAGGAGGGCCAGGCCTGCGCTGGCTTCACAGGCAGAGAACGCTAGTAGTATCATTGGGGCTGAGGAAAAGATAGTGGATTCTGTTTGGAACGACCATAGGGCTATGGCCACGTAGATGGACAACATTATTGCTTCTAAACATAGGAGGGCGGATAGTAGGTGTTTTCGGTGAAAGGCTAGGCCTGAAAACCCTAAGATAAATGCTAAGGTAAAGCTGAAGTGGGTGGGGGCCATAAGACGGCCGTGGAATTGAACCACGTTCTACTGAGCCGAAATCAGCAATCTTTCATTGGACTAGTCGTCTATTCAGCTCATTCTAGGCCACCTTGTATTCACTCATAGATTAGGCCGAGGGTTAATAAAATGAGGATAGATATTGCTCAAAAAAATGTCTGGGTAGTATCTGGAAGTTGGTCTCCTCACGGGAGGGGCAGGAGTAGTGCAATTTCTAGGTCAAATAGAAGGAATAGGATTGCTACTAGGAAGAATCGTATTGAAAAGGGCAGCCGTGCTGAGCCTAGGGGGTCAAATCCGCATTCGTATGGTGAGAGTTTTTCTGAGTCGGGGTTTATCTGTGGAAGTCAAAATGACACGATAATTAGAATGCAGGATAAAGCAGAGGTGATTGACAGGATAGAAATAATTGGATTCATTATTCTCCCTTGGGGTTTAACCAAGATTAAATGATTGGAAGTCACTTGTATTAAATTATACTAGGAGAATTATGATCCTCATCAGTAAATTGAAATATATAGGAATAGTCAGACTACATCAACAAAGTGTCAGTATCATGCGGCAGCTTCGAAACCAAAGTGATGTTCTGATGTAAAGTGGTATTTTACTTGTCGTAGGAAGCAGACTGCCAGGAATGTGGAGCCAATAATTACATGTAGTCCGTGGAATCCTGTGGCCACAAAGAATGTGGACCCATACACCCCGTCGGCGATTGTGAAGGGGGCCTCATAGTATTCTAATGCTTGCAAAAAGGTGAAGTAAAAACCTAGAATAATAGTTAGGGTTAGTGATTGAATGGTTTGTTTTCGTTCCCCTTCTATAATGCTGTGGTGGGCTCAGGTGACTGTTACCCCGGAGGCTAGTAGTACGGCGGTATTTAGTAGTGGAACCTCGAATGGGTCGAGAGCGATAATGCCCGTGGGGGGCCAACATCCTCCTAGTTCTGGTGTGGGGGCTAGGCTTGAATGATAAAAGGCTCAGAAAAACCCTAGGAAAAAGAATACTTCTGAAGTAATAAACAAGATTATGCCGTATCGTAGGCCTTTTTGCACAGGGGGTGTGTGGTGGCCTTGGAATGTGCCCTCTCGTACAATGTCTCGTCATCATTGATATATTGTCAAGAGTATTAGGATTACTCCTATTATTATTAGGGTGGTGTTTTGGAAGTGAAATCATATAGCAGTACCAGAGGTTACTAGCAGGGCGGCGATTGCGCCTGTTAATGGCCAAGGGCTGGGGTCAACTATGTGGAATGCATGTGCTTGGTGTGCCATTATACGTTTTCTTGTAGATACAGGCTTAGAAGAAGTACGAATACGTAGGCTTGAATCATAGCGACTGCCACTTCTAGTAATGTTAATATAAATAGAACTGTTGCGGTTAGGACGGCCAGAGTTGGTATTATGGGGAGTAAAACAAATACGGCGGTGGCGATAAGTTGAATAAGAAGATGTCCTGCTGTGAGATTTGCTGTAAGTCGTACCCCCAAGGCTAGTGGGCGAATAAATAGGCTAATTGTCTCGATAATAATAAGGACGGGAATTAGAGGCAGGGGCGTCCCTTCTGGTAGAAGGTGTCCTAGTGCTATTGTTGGCTGATTTCGCATTCCTATAATAACGGTGGCTAGTCATAGGGGCACTGCAAATCCTATGTTTAGTGATAATTGGGTGGTAGGGGTAAAAGTATAGGGAAGGAGACCTAAAAGGTTGGTGGTAATTAAGAATAACATAAGGGATATTAGTAGAATTGCTCATTTGTGTCCTGCTACATTAATGGGTAGTAGGAGTTGTTGTGTAAAACGACTAATAAATCAGCCTTGTAGGGTTAAGAGTCGGTTATTTACCCATCGTGTGGATGGGGCAGGGTAGAGTATTCATGGTAGTGCCAGCGCTAAGGCTATTAATGGAATGCCTATGTGTGTGGGGCTTATAAATTGGTCAAAAAAGTTTAGTATCACGGTCAGTTTCAGGGTTCTTGTTTAGGTTTTTTTGTTGTTTGTGGGTTTGGCTCATTATTGAAGATGTGGGCTATAACCTTGGTTGGGATAATGATTAAGAACATTAATCATGAAAATACTAGGATAGCAAATCAAGGGGCGGGGTTTAATTGTGGCATATCACTAAGGGTGGTTGGGGGCCACCAGTCTTTAGCTTAAAAGGCTAACGCTTTTTCCCTAGTTTAGCTTCTTAGAGAGGCGTCTTCTAGTATTATTGAGGATCAGCTTTCGAAGTGTTGTAAGGGTACTGCTTCGACTACAATTGGTATAAAACTATGGTTTGCACCGCAGATTTCGGAACATTGTCCATAGTATACTCCTGGGCGGGCAGCAATGAATGCTGTTTGGTTTAGGCGGCCCGGGACCGCGTCTATTTTTACCCCCAGGGCTGGAACTGCTCATGAGTGTAGGACATCTTCTGCCGTAACTAATACACGTACGGGTGATTCTATGGGGACCACTATGCGGTGATCGGTCTCTAATAGACGGAATTGGCCTGGGACCAGGTCTTGGGTGGGAATCATATATGAGTCAAATCCGAGGTCTTCGTAATCAGTGTATTCATAGCTTCAGTATCATTGGTGGCCGATAGCTTTAATTGTTAAATGGGGGTCATTGATTTCATCTATTAAATAAAGGATTCGAAGAGACGGAAGTGCGATTAAAATTAAAATTACTGCTGGTAAGACTGTTCAAACAATCTCAATCTCCTGGGAATCTAAAATATATATATTAGTAAGACTAGTAGATACTATTGCTACAATAATATAGAGTACTAAGGTGCTAATAAGGAAAACAATTATTAATGCGTGGTCGTGGAAGTGAAGTATTTCTTCTATTACGGGTGAGGCTGCGTCTTGAAATCCTAGTTGTGAGGGATGTGCCATTAGATTTAAAACACGCAGGGGTTTAACCAGCAATTCTGCCTTGACAAGGTAGTGTAATCTTTATTACTAGTGTCTTATTAAAAGAAAGTGGCAGAGTGGTTATGCGGCCGGCTTGAAATCGGCAAATGGGGGTTCAATTCCTTCCTTTCTTGAATAGCGGATTATTATCTCAAAATTTGTAGGCCCATGCTGGGTGTACTCGCACGTATGCCGGCTCTTCAAATGTGTGATAAGGTGGGGGGCATCCATGTAGTCATTCGACGTTTGAAACGGTCAGTTCTACTCATTTCACCTCCCGTTTGGCAGCAAATGCTTCTCATAAGATAAATAAGAATAAAATGACGGCAGTTAAAGACACGAGGGAGCCAATAGATGATACTGTGTTTCACAGGGTGTATGCATCTGGGTAGTCGGAGTAGCGTCGAGGTATGCCTGCTAACCCTAGGAAATGTTGTGGGAAGAAGGTTAGATTAACCCCAATAAATATAACTCCAAAGTGGATCTTAGTTCAGGTGTTGTGCAGTGTGTAGCCGGTAAAGAGGGGAAATCAGTGGACAAAGCCGCCCATGATTGCAAATACGGCCCCTATGGATAGGACGTAGTGGAAGTGTGCAACAACATAGTATGTGTCGTGTAGTACAATGTCGATAGATGAGTTTGCCAGGATGATGCCTGTCAGACCTCCTACTGTAAACAGGAAAATAAACCCCAGGGCCCACAGCAGGGGGGTTTCTCATTTAATAGACCCTCCGTGCAGGGTGGCCAGCCAGCTGAAGACTTTTACCCCCGTGGGGATGGCAATAATTATTGTGGCTGATGTAAAGTAGGCTCGAGTATCTACGTCCATTCCAACTGTAAACATATGGTGTGCTCAAACAATGAAGCCAAGGAGTCCGATGGCCATCATAGCCCATACTATTCCTATATACCCGAATGGTTCTTTTTTACCGGCGTAGTAGGCAACGATGTGGGAAATTATCCCGAATCCGGGTAAAATTAAAATGTAAACTTCCGGGTGCCCGAAAAATCAGAATAGGTGTTGGTAGAGAATTGGGTCTCCTCCGCCTGCTGGATCAAAGAATGTTGTGTTTAAATTTCGATCTGTTAGTAGCATTGTAATACCTGCGGCAAGGACGGGCAGGGATAGTAGTAGTAGTACGGCTGTTACTAAAACAGCTCACACGAATAGGGGTGTCTGGTATTGCGTAATGGCTGGGGGTTTTATATTAATAATTGTAGTAATAAAATTAATGGCACCTAGAATGGATGATACACCTGCGAGGTGGAGGGAGAAGATTGTCAGGTCTACTGACGCCCCGGCGTGAGCCAGGTTACCTGCCAGAGGGGGATAAACAGTTCATCCGGTCCCCGCCCCGGCTTCAACTCCGGATGAGGCCAATAATAAAAGAAATGAGGGGGGGAGGAGTCAGAAGCTTATGTTATTTATTCGTGGGAATGCTATATCTGGGGCCCCGATCATTAGTGGAATTAGTCAGTTACCAAACCCACCGATCATTACTGGTATTACTATAAAGAAGATTATTACGAAGGCATGTGCCGTAACAATTACATTATAAATTTGATCATCCCCAAGGAGGGCCCCGGGTTGGCTTAGTTCGGCTCGAATTAGTAGGCTTAGGGCAGTTCCTACTATGCCGGCTCAAGCACCAAATACTAGATATAGGGTGCCAATGTCTTTGTGATTAGTGGAAAAGAATCAGCGGGTGATTGCCACAGGTAAGATGGCTGAGTGTTTAAGTGGTGGACTGTAGTTCCACAAACAGAGGTTCAACCCCTCTTCTTATCAAGCCTTATGGTGTATTACATATCAAATTGCAAATTTGAAGATGCGGGTAATTCCTTGCTTGGGCTTGCCGAAGGCCTGTTTAACCCCCGCCTTCCCCCCCCCAAAAAGGCGGGGGAGGTAGATGAATGCTCGCTGGTTTGGGCGCTTAGCTGTTAACTAAGATTTTGTGGGATCGAGGCCTTCTCATCTATAAAGGCCTTAGCTTAATTAAAGCGTCTGGGTTGCATTCAGAATATGTGGGATAGAGTCCTGCAGGTCTTATCAGGGACTAGGAGATTTCCACTCCTGCTTAAAGCTTTGAAGGCTTTTGGTCTTAGTTCTATCCTAAGTCCCTATATCACTACTGCTGTTACCATGGGTGTAAGGGGGAGTAGTATGACTGTTATAATTGTTATAATTGATAGGGGTATTGCTATTTGTGGTGATTTTAGTCGTCATGGTGTTTTTGTGTTGTTTGTGTTTGGGGAGATGGTCAATGTTATTGTGTAGCAGATTCGTATGTAGAAGAATAGTCCTAATAGGGCTGTTAGTGCTATTAGTGTGGCGGTTAGTGCCAGTTCTTGTTTGGCTAATTCTTGTAAAATTAATCATTTTGGTATAAATCCTGTTATAGGGGGAAGACCGCCCAAGGATAGTATGGTTAATATAGTAATTATGGTGAGGACAGGGGCTTTTGTTCAGCTTGTCCCTAATGTGTTGATTTTTGTGGCTGATATGGTTTTTAGTATTATGAAAGCTGTGGATGTCATGATAATATAAATTATTAGGTTTAGTATTATGAGGTTTGGTGCGTAGCTTAGTACAATCATTATTCATCCTATATGGGCGATAGATGAATATGCTAGAATTTTACGAAGTTGTGTTTGGTTGAGGCCCCCCCATCCGCCTACGAGGGCGGAGGTGAACCCTATAGTAATTATGGTTGTTTGGTCAATTTGTGGGGATAATTGGAAGATTAGAATTATTGGGGCTAGTTTTTGTCATGTTGATAGGATAAGTCCTGTGTTTAAGTCAAGTCCTTGAAGAACTTCTGGCAGTCAGAAGTGCATTGGGGCTAGTCCTACCTTCAAGCCTAGGGCGAGTATTGTAATGATGATAATTGTTGGGTGGAATGGTTGTTGAATCTCTCAGTTTCCTGTTATCCATGCATTTGATGTGGTGGAGAATAAGACTAGGGCAGCTGCTGTGGCCTGTGTGAGAAAGTATTTTGTTGAGGCCTCTACGGCTCGTGGGTGATGATGTTGAGCTATTAATGGAAGGATAGCCAGGGTGTTAATTTCTAGTCCTATTCAGGCTAGCAGTCAATGTGAGCTTGCAAATGTAATTGTGGTACCTAGTCCCAGGCTCATAATAATAATGGAAAGTACATATGGGTTCATTAGTAAAGGAAGGATTTTAACCAACATGTTCGGGGTATGGGCCCGAGAGCTTGTTTAGCTGACTTTACTAGGAAGTAGTGTAGTGGAAGCGCTAAGAGTTTTGATCTCTTGAGGATGGGTTCAAGTCCCTTCTTCCTAAGGAAATGGGGGGGTTTTAACTCTCATAATCCACTCTATCAAAGTGGCCCTTTTGCTGTTCAGGCACATTTCCTTTTACTAGTAGGGGGGGAGGCTTGCCATGGCAATTGGTAGTGCTAGATTTCAGATAACTAGGGCTAGGGCGAGGGGTAGGAAGTTTTTTCAGGTTAGGTGTATTAATTGGTCGTATCGGAATCGTGGGTATGATGCCCGTACTCAAAGGAATAAAATTGATAGTAGGGTAGCTTTTAGCATAAGGTTAATCGTGGTTAGTTCTGGTAGGAGGGGGTTGTGTAGGGCCCCTAAAAATAGAATAGTAGACAATGTATTTATTAATAGAATATTTGAGTATTCAGCTAGGAAAAATAGTGCGAATGGGCCTCCGGCGTATTCTACATTAAAGCCGGATACCAGCTCCGATTCCCCTTCTGTTAGGTCGAATGGGGCTCGGTTTGTTTCTGCTAAGGTTGAAACGTACCATATTGCTGCGAGGGGTCAGGTAGGGGCTATGAGTCATGTTGTTTCTTGGGCGATGTTAAATGTTTTCAGGTCAAACCCCCCTGCGATAATAATTGTTGATAATAAGATTAGGCCTAGACTTACTTCGTATGAGATAGTTTGTGCTACGGCCCGTAAGGCACCGATTAGGGCATATTTTGAATTGGAGGCCCACCCGGACCCTAAAATTGAGTAGACTGCCAGGCTTGAGAGGGCTAGAATAAAAAGAATTCCTAGGTTTAAATCTAATACCGGGTAGGGCATAGGTATAGGGGCTCATATTGTTAGGGCAAGGGTGAGTGCTAGTGTTGGGGTAGCAAGAAAAAAGGAATGGGAGGAGGTAGAGGGGCGGATGGGTTCTTTAATGAATAGTTTTACTCCGTCGGCGATTGGTTGCAGGAGTCCGTAGGGTCCTACAATGTTAGGCCCTTTTCGTAGTTGTATGTAGCCTAATACTTTTCGTTCCAGGAGTGTTAGGAATGCCACTGCTAGAAGTACGGGAACGATGTATGCTAGCGGGTTGATGACATGAGTTAGGATGGAGTTCATAGCTGAAGGAGGGGATTTGAACCCCTGAGTGAAAGGGCTTAGACCTTTAGCAATTACCAGGCTCTGCCACCTTAGCTTGCCATTATCTTTGGCGGGTTGATGACATGAGTTAGGATGGAGTTCATAGCTGAAGGAGGGGATTTGAACCCCTGAGTGAAAGGGCTTAGACCTTTAGCAATTACCAGGCTCTGCCACCTTAGCTTGCCATTATCTTTGGCGGGTTGAGTATACCCCTTTATTTTTTTATTTGTCTTCAGAAGTTGGGGGTGGGGCTTGCTTTAAGTATGGGCCCTCTTTTTCCGGTCCTTTCGTACTGGGAAGAAGTAAGTTCATAGATAGAAACCGACCTGGATTACTCCGGTCTGAACTCAGATCACGTAGGACTATTAATCGTTGAACAAACGAACCCTTAATAGCGGCTGCACCATTAGGATGTCCTGATCCAACATCGAGGYCGTAAACCCTTTCGTCGATATGGGCTCTGGGAAAGGATTGCGCTGTTATCCCTAGGGTAACTTGGTTCATTGGTCAGGGCGGGTGGCCCTGGGTCATTTTTGGTCAGATGTTCTGTTACTTGGAAATGTTTTTCTTAGTTTAGGGAGATGTTTCCATTCCATGTGGGGGTTTCTTTTTTCCCCGTGGTCGCCCCAACCGAAGGCACTTAGATCATTATTACATTTAGTTTATTGGATCTTTTACTATTTCTTGTAGGTTTAGTGATTTCTTAACATGTTTGGTCTTTGGCCTGAAGCTCCATAGGGTCTTCTCGTCTTATGTTTTTATACCCGCTTCTGCACGGGTAGATCAATTTCATTGACTGGGAGGAGGAGACAGTTAAACCCTCGTTATGCCATTCATACAGGTCTTCATTTAAAAGACAAGTGATTACGCTACCTTCGCACGGTCAGGATACCGCGGCCGTTAAACCTTGATGGTCACAGGGCAGGCGGGACCTCTAATACATTTTATTAGCAAGAGGCGATGTTTTTGGTAAACAGGCGGGGTTTGTGTTTGCCGAGTTCCTTCTTCTCCTTTTAGTCTTTCCTTGAGGGCACTCCTGTGTTGGGTTAACGGTTGTTTCGTGCAAGTTTTTCTTGTTTTCGGTTTATGTTGTTTGTCCCTCTTTATTGGGTCCGTTAGTTGTCAGTGGTTTGTCCGGTCTGACTTACACATGTGCCAGGAGAGGACCTAGTAGCCCTCTTATTACTAATTTTAGCATTATCTCTTCTATGAAAATAGGGCGGCTTAGTATTATTAGGGAATTAGGAGTGATTTATCTTTATTATTGGTTTGGCCCTTCCTGAGCTGTAACGCTTTCTGTTCAGGTGGCTGCTTTTGGGCCCACTGAGGAAGTAATTATCCTTTATAATTTATGATCCTTGTTCACCTAAATAAGGTTGTATTCTGTTTCAAAGGAGCTGTACCCCCTTTGACTAACTCTTATGTGTTACTTTACTCTTGTTCGTTATGTTTTGGTTTGAGAATCACATAAGGCTGAACTAAAATTCATTTCCTAAGCAACCAGCTATAACTAGGCTCGGTAGGCTTGTCACCTCTACTCGGGAGTCTTCCCACTCTTTTGCCACAGAGACGGGTTGATCCTTTAAGATTGCTCCGGAGTAGCTCGTCTAGTTTCGGGGGTTCAAACTACGGTTCTCCTTGCTTGAATTTTACTTGCTAAATCATGATGCAAAAGGTACGAGGGTTAGTCTCTGCTTTTTGTTGCTTAATTATGGGTTTTTTCATTTCTTTTTCAGCTTTCCCTTGCGGTACTTTTTCTATGGCTCTAATTATGTCCTTTTCTATCGCCTATACTTGGGTGGGAAAATGTTTTGTTTTGGGTGTGTCATTGTTTCGTAATTTATGGTTGGTCATTTTGTGGTTTGTTTAGGCTAGCTGTTTTGCTTAGAATGATTCGATTTGCACGAGTGTCTTCTCGGTGTAAGGGAGATGCTTTCCTTTTTAGCTACATTCTAATTTTTCCAAGCGCACCTTCCGGTACACTTACCATGTTACGACTTGCCTCCTCTTTAGTTTGTTAGGTGTTTATTAATTTGTTTATTTTGTTTCGAGGAGAGTGACGGGCGGTGTGTACGCGCCTCAGAGCCGTCTTCAAAAGAACTCTCTGTTTTCTTTTTACTGCTAAATCCACCTTCAGTTGTGTTTTTTCATTGCACTTTTCGTGGTATTCTGGGTCAGAAAATGTAGCCCATTTCTTCCCACCCCATGTGCTACACCTCGACCTGACGTTTTGGGTACGACCCATTTGGCTTACTGTTAATCTCTCATGAGGTAAGCTGGCGACGGCGGTATATAGGCTGGGTTGGCAAGGGGTGGTGAGGTTAAACGGGGGTTATCGGTTATAGAACAGGCTCCTCTAGGTGGGTTTGAGGCACCGCCAAGTCCTTTGGGTTTTAAGCTAATGCTCGTAGTCCCCTGGCGGATGGTGTTTGTATATTGCCATCGTTGTTTACGATTAAGCATAGTGGGGTATCTAATCCCAGTTTGTTTCTTAATGGTCGTGAGTTCAAGAGTTTTTAATGCCACTTTCGTTGTGGGGCTTCGTGCCTCCGTTAGCGTATGACAGCTAGGGGGGTGTTTGGCTTTAGTTTTACGTCTATCCTTTAATCACGCTTTACGCCGGAGAATATCAATTTGAGCCTCTCGTATAACCGCGGTGGCTGGCACGAGTTTTACCGGCTCTGTTCGGTCTTGATTAAGTCGAGCTTTCGCTCATTGCTTAATGTTTATCACTGCTGAGTTCCCTTGGGGGTGTGGCTAAGCAAGGCGTTTTGGGCTACTATTAATTTAAGTGTGCCTGATGCCAGCTCCTCTTCCCCGGTCAAGGGGATAGTGGGCATTCTCACAGGGGTGCGGGTACTTGCATGTGTAATTCAGATCATAATTGATATTAAAGTCAGGACCAGGCTTTTGTGTCATCGGGGCTTTTTAGGGTCCAATCTTGGCATTTTCAGTGCCACGCTTTGTAGTTAAGCTACGTTAAC